ATGTGCAATATTGCAATAGTATAATATACACATCAAACAATTTATGAATAACAATTATGTCTGTACGTTACGAGTGCGAAAAACACTTCTAGAGCTTTTCCTGTTTCCGGGGGGTTTACAGGAGTCTTAGAGATCTCAGGAGTTTGGGGGGGTAGGGGGGGTTTACGCGCAAAAACCGGGGGTGATAATAGGAAAGTTTGGGGAAAATTAAATATCTGATTAAACTTTATGCTCTTGATATCAGTTATGCAATTCTTCTGTCAATATCTTATCACCATTCATGCTATTTCTTTTATGCAAGGAAAATGTTCAACCTTGTCTGTCATTTCTGTATGCACTCTGAGATGTCAAATGAAAGGAAAAAAAAAAAGAGAACCCCCCACACGCTGGAAAGAACGCCCGGCATGGTGGGTAACGAGGAGTATGTATTACCACCATTAACTTATGCAAGCGTCGATGAAAGTATGGGGAATTATAACAATTATAGGACCTGAAATAGGAACCAGATGCCAGGAATAATTCACCTAGTGAAACCCCCACGAATACTTGTCCTTGACCTTCAAGAACCGTTAACATTTAGGAATCAACTGATGGTGGGCTCTTACTACATTAAATATGGGTAATGAATAGGATGGTGGGTACTTGGTATAACTTAACCAGTGAGAGTTGTGATCGGTCTTAAACTATCGTTCAGTGGTTAATAAGATTTATTGGAGTATATTCAGTTATGGTTTATGTACCCCTTAGTTAAAATGGTTTAAACAAATATGTGGTATATTTATCTATGCTTTTGTAAATGATATGTATTTATATATAGGATATGTTTAACATAAAATAATGGTGATAATACATATATGCATTGCGTTTACATGAAAGGCAGAGCCCGGCAAACAATAGTCTAAATTAGGATCCTAGCTTTGGGAGTTAGGGGCAGGGGTTAAAATCCCCTTTGTTTGAAGCAGTAGGAAGGGCTTTAACCTTCGACGTCCGGTTTACAAGACCGGCGCTCTGGCGCTGAGCTACTAGTGCAGGCTCATTCAAGGATTTTGTTTTCTAGTCAGCCGGCGAGAGGGGCGAGGACGAGAAAGAGGAAGAAGTAGAGGAAAGATGCAATTTGTCCAATAATGACGAAGGGGTCCTCAACGGGTATGCCTCCGATTCAGGTGAGGATGGCGACATCTGCAACTAAGAGTCAGAAGAGAAGTTGCGTGATAGGGCGAAATGTTAAGCCTCGTTGTTTGGAGGTGTGAAGAATAGGAACGACTATCAAGACAAGGATCGAGAACAGGAGGGCGAGAACCCCACCAAGTTTATTAGGGATTGATCGGAGGATGGCATAGGCAAATAGAAAGTATCATTCGGGTTTAATATGAGGCGGGGTAACTAAGGGGTTTGCGGGGGTGAAGTTGTCGGGGTCTCCAAGCAGGTTGGGGGAGAAGAGGGCGAGAGAAATGAGGGCGATTAGAAGGACTGCGAAGCCTAATAAGTCTTTGTAGGAGAAGTAAGGGTGGAATGAGATTTTGTCGGCGTCTGAGTTTAGGCCTGTGGGGTTGTTGGATCCGGTTTCGTGGAGGAAAATAAGGTGTACTATTGTTGCAGCTGCAATAATGAAGGGAAGGAGGAAATGGAAGGCGAAGAAGCGGGTTAAGGTGGCGTTGTCTACGGAAAACCCCCCTCAGATTCATTGGACTAAAGAGTTGCCAATATAAGGGACTGCGGAGAGAAGGTTTGTGATGACGGTGGCGCCTCAGAACGATATTTGACCTCACGGGAGGACATAGCCCACGAAGGCTGTTATCATAGTTAAAAGGAGTAGAATTACTCCAATGTTTCAGGTTTCTTTATAGAGGTAGGAGCCGTAGTACAGGCCTCGGCCGATGTGCATATAAATACAAATGAAGAAAAAGGATGCGCCGTTAGCGTGCATGTTTCGAATGAGTCAACCGTAGTTGACATCACGGCAGATGTGGGCAATGGAGGAGAAGGCGGTGGCGATATCGGAGGTGTAGTGTATGGCTAGGAAAAGGCCTGTCAGGATTTGGGCAGCTAGACAGAGCCCTAGTAGAGAGCCAAAATTTCATCAAACAGAAATGTTTGAAGGGGCTGGGAGATCAACTAGTGCGTCGTTTGCAATTTTTAGGAGGGGGTGGGTTTTTCGGAGGTTGGCCATTATTGTTTTTGTAGTTGAATAACAACGGTGGTTTTTCAAGTCATTAGTCCTGGTTAAAGTCCTGGCAGAAACTATGGTTTATATTATGTTTATATTTTTACTAGGGCTGGTAATAGGTCTTGCGGCGGTTGCTTCTAATCCTTCGCCGTATTTTGCGGCGTTAGGGCTGGTTGCGGTAGCAGGTATAGGGTGCGGGGTGTTGGTGGGGCATGGGGGGTCTTTTTTATCCTTAATTTTATTTTTAATTTATTTGGGGGGAATATTAGTAGTGTTTGCATATTCGGCAGCATTGGCTGCTGAGCCTTATCCTGAGGGTTGAGGGAGTTGGCCTGTACTAGGGGTAATAGTGGCGTATGTATTAGGGGTGGGGATGGCGGCGGTGTTATTTTGAGGGGGGTGATACGAGGGGGCTTGAGTGTCTGCTGATGAATTTGTTGAGTTTTCGGTTTTTCGGGGGGATGTTGGAGGGGTAGCTCTGATGTATTCGATGGGTGGGGGTGTTTTGGTGATAGGGGCTTGAGTGTTGTTGTTAACGTTGTTTGTGGTGTTGGAATTAACGCGGGGTTTAAGTCGGGGGGCCCTTCGAGCCGTTTAATAAAGTAGTAGTAGAAGAGCTAAACCAAAGGTGAAGAAGAAGAGGGAAAGGTAGGTTTTGATTATACCCTGCTGAATGTTGTTAGTTGTAGTAATTAGAGGGAGGTTAAGGGTAGCAGTTGCTTTTGGGCCCATTTTTTCTAACCATGTTTGGTCGACTGTTTGGGAGGCGATGGTTTGTCCTAAAACCAGGTTTAGTTTGGGGATGAGGCGATGAATAACTATTGGGAAGAAACCTAGTATGTTAGAAAAATGGTGGGGAGAAAGGTTTGGCATTGGTTTGTATTGCTTATTGGTTAGTGAGGCGAGTTCTAGTGCGGTGAGAAGGCCGATGACAGTCACTATTAGGGCGGCAACTTTGAGAAGGAACGGTATGGATATAACTGGTGTTTTCAGGGGGGTGATGTTAGAGGTAATTAGGAGACCGGCGATAATACTTCCTCAGGCTAGGCGTTTGATGGGGTTAATAACTGTTGAATTGTTTTCGTTAATTGGGGAAAGGGGGTTGAAGCGGGGGTGGCCTATTGAGACGAAGAAAATTACTCGAAGACTGTAGATAGCGGTGAAGGAGGTAGCTAGGAGGGTGAGGAGTAGGGCTCAGGCGTTTAGGTAAGATGTGTTTAAGGCTTCAATAATAGCATCTTTTGAAAAGAAACCTGCTAGGAAGGGGGTTCCTGTGAGAGCTAGGCTTCCGATGGTTAAGCAGGAAGAGGTGAAAGGAGTCAGGTGATGTATACCTCCTATTTTCCGGATGTCTTGCTCGTCGTTCAGGCTATGAATAATAGACCCTGAGCAGAGGAAGAGTATAGCTTTAAAGAATGCGTGAGTGCAGATGTGAAGGAAGGCAAGTTGGGGCTGGTTAAGTCCAATTGTTACTATTATTAAACCCAGTTGACTTGAGGTTGAGAAAGCAACGATTTTTTTGATATCATTTTGGGTGAGGGCGCAGGTTGCGGTAAAGAGGGTGGTGAGGGCTCCTAAGCAAAGGCAAATGGTTAAGGCGGTTTGATTATTTCCTAGTATTGGACTTATGCGGATAAGGAGGAAGATGCCTGCTACGACCATGGTGCTTGAGTGCAGTAGGGCAGAGACCGGCGTAGGACCTTCTATGGCAGAAGGAAGCCAGGGGTGGAGGCCAAATTGGGCGGACTTACCAGTGGCAGCAATGATGAGACCAATGAGGGGGTAAGTTAGATCAAAGTCTTTGGATAAAGTAAATATTTGTTGTATTTCTCAGGAGTTAAGGGAGGTTGCAATTCAGGCTATAGCAAAAATTAGGCCGATGTCCCCCACTCGGTTATAGACTACTGCCTGGAGGGCAGCGGTGTTTGCGTCTGCACGGCCGTATCATCAGCCAATGAGGAGAAAAGATATAATCCCGACACCTTCTCAACCGATAAATAGTTGAAATATATTGTTTGCGGTAACAAGAATGATCATGGCAATAAGGAAGATTAGGAGGTATTTAAAAAACCGATTTATGTTCGGGTCGGCATGTATATATCAGGAGGCAAATTCTAGGATTGACCAGGTGACATAAAGGGCGACAGGGGTGAAGATAATTGAATAGATATCAAATTTAAGACTAATATTAATATCAAATGTGTGGGTGTTTATTCAAGTTCAGCTGGTAATAATTGTTTCTGTGCCTTCGTTAAGGAAGAGGCAGAGAGGGATGATGCTAGTAAAGAAGGCTCATTTTACTGCTGTTTTAACCTGGGTTAGTGCTCAGTTGGGAGGGAGGGGGGTGGGGGAAAAGGAGGAAAGGATGGGGTATATAAGTAATAAAAAAATAAGAATTAGACTAGTGGTTATTATGGTGGAGGTGAGGTGCATAGCTGCTACTTGGATTTGCACCAAGAGTTTTTGGTTCCTAAGACCAACGGATGAGCTGTTATCCTTTAGAAGCGGGGCGAGTGAGCTTAGGAGTCTAACCTAAGAGGCAAAAATTAGCAGTCTTTGTTGTTGTCAACCTCTCTCGGTGAATAAGGGGATTTTAACCTCTGTCTTTAGAATCACAATCTAATGTTTTTGTTAAACTATATCTACAGGCGGTCCACCCTCAAATTAATTCGGGCTTGGTGATTAGAAGAATTAGGGGTAGGAGATGAAGGGCCAGGAGAAGATGTTCTCGGGAATGTGTTGGGTCGAGGGACATAATATGTGCTGGTAGGGGCCCCCGTTGTGTTATAAGAAATATATACAGGGAGTAGCCTGCAGTGATTAGGGTTCCAGCTCCCGTGAGTGCAATTGTTCATCAGGATCAGTGGAGTAGGGAGGTAATGATTATGAGTTCTCCTATTAGATTTGGAAGAGGAGGGAGGGCAAGGTTTGCAAGGCTGGCGATGAATCATCATGCGGTTATTAGAGGTAAGACCATTTGGAGTCCTCGGGCTAATACCATGGTTCGGCTGTGGGTTCGTTCGTAGTTTGTGTTAGCTAGGCAAAAGAGGGCGGAGGAAGTTAAACCGTGTGCGATTATTAGAATGAGGGCGCCTGTGAAACCTCAGGGGGTTTGGATTAGAATGCCTGTTGCTACGAGTCCCATATGACTTACTGAGGAATAAGCAATTAGGGATTTTAAGTCTGTTTGGCGGAGGCAGATTGAGCCAGTTATAATTACTCCTCAGAGGGCGAAGATAATGAAGGGGTAGCTGAGTTCTTTGGTGAGCGGTTCTAGTATAATTATTATACGTATTATTCCATAGCCCCCTAGCTTTAGTAAGACTGCGGCTAGTACTATGGAACCAGCGATTGGGGCTTCAACGTGTGCCTTGGGAAGTCAGAGGTGGGCCCCGTAGAGGGGTATTTTTACTAGAAAGGCGAGCAAGCAACCGGCTCATCATAGTTTATCGGCGAAAGAAGAGAGGTGTAGGGAGGGGGCATATTGTAGTGTCAGAAGGGATAGGGTGCCAGTGCTGTTTTGGAGCAGTAGGAGAGCGACAAGCAGAGGGAGTGAGCCTGCTAGTGTATAAAATAAAAAATAAGTGCCCGCATTTAGTCGTTCTGTTTGATTTCCTCAACGAGTAATGATTACAAGGGTCGGAATAAGGGTAGCTTCAAACATAATATAAAACATAATTATTTCGGTTGCGCCGAAGGCTATAATGAGGAAGATTTGTAAGGATGTAAGGAGGGTAATGTAGGTTCGTTGTCGGGAGGAAGGTTCAGACGCTGTGTGGTTTTGGCTTGCAAGAATTATCAGGGGTAGAAGCCAACAGGTTAGTGCAAGAAGGGGGGTGGAGAGGGGGTCTGTTGCTATGTAAGGGCTGAGAAAAGATCAGCCTGATTCAGCGGATGATTTTAATCAGGTTAGGCTAGTTAAGGAAATGAGTAGACTGTAGGAAAGGGCGGTGGATCAGAGGTGTTTGGCCGGGACGGCTCAAATAGTGGGGACAAGCATAATAGTAGGGAGGAGAATTTTTAGCATTGTAGAAGATTTAGGTTTTGGAGTCGGTCTGTTCCGTGAGTGCGGGCAGTGGCAACAAGTAGTGCGAGACCGGCGCTTGCTTCACAGGCTGAGAAAGCCAGGAGAAGTATGGGGGAGGCTGAGAAGTTAACGGAGTTAAGTTGAAGGGTTCACATGGAGAGAGCAATAAAGAGTGAGAGTATTATACCCTCTAAACATAAAAGAGCGGAAAGAAGATGGGTTCGGTGGAATGCCAGGCCTGCTAGGCCTAGAAGAAAGGTAGAGGAAAAGGCGAAATGTGTAGGGGTCATTAGACGGTTACGGACTTTAACCACAAGCTCTTGAGCCGAAATCAAGGGTTTTTCTTAAACTAACAGTCTATTCAGCCCATTCTAGACCGCCTTGAGTTCATTCATAAATTAGGCCGAGGGTTAGTAATATAAGAACAGCGAAGGCTCAGGTGAATGTTATGAGAGGGGAAGAAAGTTGATCCCCTCAAGGAAGGGGAAGGAGCAGTGCAATTTCCAAATCGAATAGGAGGAAAAGGATTGCAACAAGGAAGAAGCGGAGAGAGAAGGGGAGACGAGCGGATCCTAGGGGATCAAAGCCACATTCGTAGGGGGAAAGTTTTTCATGATCAGGTGTTATTTGGGGAAGTCAAAAAGAAACAATAGCTAGGATAGTGGAGAGGGTAATAGAAATAATGAGTATTGTTGTGATTAAGTTCATTATCTTTCCTTGGGGTTTAACCAAGACTAGGTGATTGGAAGTCACAGGTACTAGCTTTAATACTAGAAAGATATGAGCCTCATCAGTAAATTGAGATATAAAGGAATAGTCAGACAACGTCTACAAAGTGTCAGTATCAGGCGGCTGCTTCAAAACCAAAGTGGTGTTCGGAGGTGAAATGATATAGTACTTGTCGTAGAAGGCAGATGGCTAGGAAGGTGGAGCCAATGATTACGTGGAGTCCGTGGAAGCCGGTTGCTACGAAGAAGGTGGAACCATAAACTCCGTCTGCAATAGTGAAGGGGGCTTCGTAGTATTCTATTGCTTGAAGGAAGGTAAAGTAGAAGCCTAGAAGGATAGTTAAAGTGAGGGACTGGATTGCTTCTTTTCGATGTCCTTCTATGATACTGTGGTGTGCCCAGGTGACCGTGACTCCTGAGGCTAGTAGGACGGCTGTATTGAGCAGGGGGACTTCGAAGGGGTCTAGGGGGGTAATTCCTGTAGGGGGTCAGCAGCCTCCTAGTTCTGGAGTTGGGGCGAGGCTGGCGTGATAAAAGGCTCAGAAGAAACCTAGGAAGAAGAATACTTCTGAGGTAATAAAGAGGATCATCCCGTATCGGAGGCCTTTTTGGACAGGAGGGGTATGGTGCCCTTGGAATGTTCCTTCTCGGACAATATCCCGTCATCATTGATATATAGTTAGAAGAAGAAGGACAAGACCTAGTGTTAGTAAGGTTATATTATGGAAATGCATTCAGATTGCTAAACCGGAGGTTAGTAGAAGGGCGCCTACTGCGCCTGTTAGGGGTCACGGGCTGGGGTCAACTATGTGATATGCGTGTACTTGATGGGCCATTAAACGTTTTCTTGTAGGTAGAGGCTTAAGAGAAGGACAAAGACATAGGCTTGAATTATGGCCACTGCAACTTCTAGAAGGGTCAGGAGGAATAGTAGTACTGCGGTCAGAATGGCTACTGTGGGTATTAGGGGGAGGAGGACGAAGGCGGCGGTGGCAATGAGTTGAATTAAAAGGTGACCGGCTGTAAGGTTTGCGGTTAATCGTACGCCAAGTGCGAGGGGGCGAATAAATAGGCTAATTGTTTCGATGATAATTAGGACAGGGATTAAGAGGGTGGGGGTACCTTCTGGTAACAGGTGGCCTAGGGCATGGGTAGGCTGGTTTCGCATACCAATAATGACTGTTGCAAGTCAGAGGGGGACGGCGAAGGCCATGTTGAGGGAGAGTTGTGTTGTAGGGGTAAAGGTGTAGGGCAGGAGACCAAGTATGTTTAAGGTAATGAGGAAAAGTATAAGGGAGGCGAGAAGGGCTGCTCATTTATGGCCCCCTAAACTTAAAGGTTGAAAAATTTGTTGGGTAAAGCGGTTAATAAACCATCCTTGGAGCGTAATGAGGCGGTTGTTTAGTCAACGTGGGGTAGGTTTGGGGTAGAGGATTCAGGGTAAACTGAGGGCAAGGGCAATGAGGGGGATTCCCAGGTATGTGGGGCTCATAAATTGATCAAAAAAGCTTAGTATCATGGTCAACTTCAGGGTTCTGTTTTGGGTTTCTCTGTGCTTTGGAGTGTTGGGTCGTTTGGGAAGGTGTGTGCTAGAACTTTTGGGGGAATGACTGTTAGGAAAACTAATCAGGAGAAGACTAGAATAGCGAATCAAGGTGCGGGGTTAAGTTGTGGCATTTCGCTAGGGGTGGGCGGGGGTCACCAGTCTTTAGCTTAAAAGGCTAACGCTATTCCCTATTTAGCTTCTTAGCGAAGTGTCTTCAAGTATTAAGGAGGATCAGTTTTCAAAGTGTTCTAGTGGTACTGCTTCTACCACAATAGGCATAAAGCTGTGGTTTGCGCCGCAAATTTCAGAGCATTGGCCATAAAAGATGCCGGGGTGGGAGGCAATAAATGCTGTTTGGTTTAGGCGTCCTGGGACGGCGTCTATTTTTACCCCCAGACTTGGGACGGCTCAGGAGTGAAGTACGTCTTCGGCAGAAATTAGGACCCGGATGGGGGATTCAACTGGTACTACTATTCGATGGTCTGCTTCTAGAAGGCGGAATTGGCCTGGGGCTAAGTCTTGTGTGGGAATTATGTATGAGTCAAAGCCGAGGTCTTCATAGTCAGTATACTCGTAACTTCAGTATCACTGATGACCTATTGCTTTAATTGTAAGATGAGGGTCGTTAATTTCATCTATAAGATAAAGAATGCGTAGGGAGGGGAGGGCAATGAGAATCAGAATGATAGCTGGGAGCAGGGTTCAGATGATCTCGATTTCTTGGGAGTCTAGGATAAATTTGTTAGTTAGCTTGGTTGTTACTATAGCCACAATAATGTAAAGCACGAATGTGCTAATTAGAAAGACAATTATTAAGGCATGGTCGTGGAAGTGAAGAAGTTCTTCTATTACAGGTGAAGCTGCATCTTGAAAACCTAGTTGGGAGGGATGTGCCATTGTTGTAAGACACGCGGGGCTTAAACCCGCAATTTTGCCTTGACAAGGCAATGTAATGGTCGATTTTACTAGTGTCTTATGAAGAGAGTGACAGAGTGGTTATGTGGCTGGCTTGAAACCAGTTTATGGGGGTTCAATTCCTCCCTTTCTCGTTACTGGGGGCTTGAGGGGGTGGAAGCAGATTTTTCGTAGCTTGGCCAAGTTTGAACTTGGACGAAGGCAGGTTCTTCGAAGGTGTGGTAAGGAGGAGGGCAACCGTGAAGTCATTCTACGTTTGTTGCTGTGAGTTCCACTGATGAAACTTCTCGTTTAGCGGCGAATGCTTCTCAAATAATAAATAAAAATATAATTACTGCGATTAGGGAAACTATTGAGCCAATGGAAGAAACTGTGTTTCAAAGGGTGTAGGCGTCGGGATAGTCGGAGTATCGGCGAGGTATTCCTGCCAGCCCCAGGAAATGTTGTGGGAAGAAAGTTATATTAACACCAGCAAACATTACCCCGAAGTGGATTTTGGTTCAGGTGCTGTGGAGCGTGTACCCTGAGAATAAGGGGAATCAGTGGACGAATCCGGCAACGATGGCAAACACGGCCCCCATCGAGAGAACATAGTGGAAGTGGGCAACGACGTAATATGTGTCGTGAAGCATAATATCTAGAGAAGAGTTGGCTAGAACAATTCCGGTTAGCCCCCCAACAGTAAAGAGGAAAATGAAGCCGAGTGCTCATAAGAGTGGGGTTTCTCATTTAATTGAGCCGCCGTGCAGAGTGGCCAGTCAGCTGAAAACTTTTACCCCGGTTGGGATAGCAATAATTATTGTGGCGGAAGTAAAGTAAGCTCGTGTGTCTACGTCCATTCCTACAGTAAACATGTGGTGAGCTCAGACAATAAACCCTAGGAGGCCAATGGCCATTATGGCTCAAACCATTCCCATGTATCCGAAGGGTTCTTTTTTACCCGCGTAGTACGCAACAATGTGGGAGATTATACCAAAGCCAGGGAGGATAAGGATATAGACTTCAGGGTGACCAAAGAATCAGAACAAATGTTGGTAAAGGATAGGGTCCCCTCCTCCAGCAGGGTCAAAGAAGGTTGTATTAAGGTTTCGGTCTGTGAGAAGTATTGTGATGCCGGCAGCAAGCACGGGTAGGGATAATAAAAGCAATACTGCGGTAATTAGGACGGATCATACAAACAGAGGTGTTTGGTACTGAGAGATGGCAGGGGGTTTTATGTTAATAATTGTTGTAATAAAATTAATTGCGCCAAGAATAGATGATACCCCCGCTAAATGGAGGGAGAAGATGGTTAAATCGACAGAAGGCCCCGCGTGGGCGAGATTGCCTGAGAGTGGCGGATAAACAGTTCATCCTGTGCCAGCCCCTGCTTCGACTCCAGAAGAGGCAAGAAGGAGAAGAAATGAAGGGGGAAGGAGTCAGAAGCTTATATTGTTTATTCGAGGGAAAGCTATGTCGGGTGCACCGATCATAAGAGGTACTAGTCAGTTTCCAAAGCCTCCAATCATAATTGGCATTACTATAAAGAAAATTATTACAAAAGCATGTGCTGTAACAATTACATTATAAATTTGGTCATCTCCGAGGAGAGCGCCGGGCTGACTTAGTTCTGCCCGAATTAGGAGGCTAAGTGCAGTTCCTACTATTCCGGCCCAAGCACCAAATACTAGATAGAGGGTGCCGATATCTTTGTGATTAGTTGAGAAGAATCAACGAGTGATTGCCACAGGTAAGATGGCTGAGTGTTAAGCGGTGGATTGTAGCCCCACGGACAGAGGTTCAAATCCTCTTCTTATCAAGCCTCGAGGTGTTATACATATCAGATTGCAAATCCGAAGAAGCAGGTTAGAGCCCTGCCGGGGCTTTCCCCCGCCCTTTTGGAGGCGGGCGGGGGAAAGGTTAGACAGATGCTTGTTGGTTTAAGCGCTTAGCTGTTAACTAAGAGTTTGTAGGATCGAGGCCTTCCTGTCTAGCAAGGCTTTAGCTTAATTAAAGTGTCTGTTTTGCATACAGAAGATGTGGGTTAGTATCCTGCAAGTTTTAGCAGGGGCTGGGAGATTTTCACTCCCGCTTAGGGCTTTGAAGGCCCTTGGTCTGGGTGCTATCCTAAGCCCCTTAGGAGGCTAACAAGGCGGAGATGGCAGGGGTGAGAGGCAGGAGGCAAATTGTTATTGCAGCTGAAGTGGCGAGGGGGTAGGTTAGTTGAGTGGAAGGTAAGCGTCAGGGGGTTGAACCTGTTAGGTTGTTAGGGGAAATAGTAAGGGTTATTGCGTACGAGAGGCGTAGGTAAAAATACAGGCTAAGTAGGGCTGAAAGGGCAGCTAGGGTTGCGGTGGGGGCAAGCCCTTGTTTGGTTAGTTCTTGAAGAATTAGTCATTTTGGCATGAAGCCTGTAAGAGGGGGGAGGCCTCCTAAGGAGAGTAGAATGAGGGGTATGAGAGCTGTCAGGGCGGGGGCTTTTGCTCAGGATGTGGCAAGGGTGTTGATATTTGTAGAATCGTTGAGTTTGAATGCAAGAAATGTTGAGAATGTTATAATGAAATAGGTTAGGAGGGTGAGGAGGGTGATGGAGGGGGAGAATTGTAGGACAAGAATTATTCAGCCTAAATGGGCGATTGATGAATATGCAAGAATCTTGCGGAGTTGTGTTTGGTCTAATCCGCCTCAGCCCCCAATAAGCGTGGATGTAAGACCTAAGATGATAAGGAGTGTTGAGCTTGAGGGTTGAAGTTGAAGAATTAGGGCGAAAGGGGCAAGCTTTTGTCAGGTTGAAAGGATCAAGCCTGTGGTGAGGTCTAGGCCTTGCAGGACTTCGGGGAGTCAAGCATGAAGGGGGGCTAGACCAATTTTGAGAGCAAGTGCAAGAGTGATTATGGTACTTGGGAGGGGGTGCGTGATTTGTTGAATTTCTCACTGGCCAGTTAGTCAGGCGTTAGTTACACTTGCAAATAGAAGGGTAGCTGCAGCAGTGGCTTGAGTCAAAAAATATTTGGTTGTAGCTTCGACTGCGCGTGGGTGGTGATGTTGGGCTATTAGGGGAATAATGGCTAGTGTATTTATTTCAAGGCCTATTCAGGCGAGAAGTCAGTGGGAGCTAGCAAATGTAATTGTTGTGCCAAGGCCCATGCCAAAGAGAAGAGTGGCTAAGATGTAAGGATTCATTAGTGAAGGAAGGAGTTTAACCAACATGTTTGGGGTATGGGCCCAAAAGCTTATTTAGCTGACTTTACTAGGAAGTGGTGTAGAGGAAGCACTAAGAGTTTTGATCTCTTCAGGTAGGGTTCAAGTCCCTTCTTTCTAAGGAGTTGGAGGGACTTTAACCCTCATGATTCACTCTATCAAAGTGGTCCTTTATTTTAGGTACAGCTCCGGGCTATAGTTGCGGGGGCAGGCCTGTTAGTGCAATTGGAAGGGAGAGGTGTCAAATTACCAGGGCAAGGGTTAGTGGTAGGAAATTTTTTCAAATTAGGTGCATGAGTTGGTCATAACGAAATCGTGGGTAGGAAGCACGAACTCATAGGAAGAGGACAGATAGGAGAGCTGCTTTGATTATAAGGTTTGTTGTTGTAATTTCAGGGGTGGTGTGAAAGACAGAGGCGCCTAGGAATAGAGTTGCAGAGAGGGTATTTATTAGGAGAATGTTGGCGTATTCAGCGAGGAAAAAAAGGGCGAAAGGTCCTCCTGCGTACTCTACGTTAAAGCCGGAGACGAGTTCAGACTCACCTTCTGTGAGGTCAAAAGGGGCCCGGTTTGTTTCTGCAAGTGTGGAAATGTACCATATAGCGGCTAAGGGCCAGGCGGGGAGGATTAATCAGACACTTTCTTGGGCGATGCTAAATGTTTGTAGGGTGAAGCCTCCAGTAAAAATAATAGCATTAAGAAGGATTAGCCCTAGACTAACTTCATAGGAAATAGTCTGTGCTACGGCTCGAAGGGCCCCGATTAAGGCGTATTTTGAATTGGAGGCCCATCCTGAGCCTAGAATAGAGTAAACTGCTAGACTGGAGAGGGCAAGGATAAAGAGGATGCCAAGGTTGAGATCTGCTATTGGGAAGGGGAGGGGTATTGGAGTTCAAAGGGTGAGGGCTAGGGTGAGGGCTAGTATAGGGGTAAAGAGAAAGAGGATGGGCGAGGAGGTGGAGGGTCGAACGGGCTCTTTTATAAAGAGTTTAAGTCCGTCTGCAATTGGTTGGAGGAGGCCGTAGGGGCCTACAATGTTTGGGCCCTTTCGTAATTGTATGTAGCCGAGGACTTTTCGTTCGACAAGCGTGAGGAGTGCAACGGCTAGAAGGACAAACACGATAAGAATTAAGGGGTTGAGGATGGATGAAACTAGTGTTGAGAGCATAGTTAAAGGGAGGACTTGAACCTCCGTGGAAAGGGCTTAGGTCTTTTGCAATGTCCGGGCTCTGCCACTTTAACAAGCCATTTTCTATGGCTAGGGGGTACGCCCTTTTATCTATTTTAGTTGATTTCAATAGATGAGGGGGAGGCATATTGAGAACAGGGGCCCCTTCTTTTCGGTCCTTTCGTACTAGAAAAGATCGTGACATAGATAGAAACTGACCTGGATTACTCCGGTCTGAACTCAGATCACGTAGGACTTTAATCGTTGAACAAACGAACCCTTAATAGCGGCTGCACCATTAGGATGTCCTGATCCAACATCGAGGTCGTAAACCCTCTTGTCGATATGGGCTCTAGAAGAGGATTGCGCTGTTATCCCTAGGGTAACTCGGTCCGTTGATCGGCTATGCGCCGGATCTTGTCGGTCAGAAGTTCTGTTACTTGGAGTTGTGACTCTGGGTTGTGGGGGTAGTGTGCTCCCGGTCCACATGGGGGTTTGTTGTTTCCCCGCGGTCGCCCCAACCAAAGACATTAGAACAGGGGCCAATGAGTTTTGTCCTTATTTGAGGGGTGTTTAACATGGTCTGTTCTGGTGTCTAAAGCTCCATAGGGTCTTCTCGTCTTATGTTAATATCCCCGCTTCTGCACGGGGAGATCAATTTCATTGACTGGAAAAAGGAGACAGTTAAGCCCTCGTTATGCCATTCATACAGGTCTTCATTTAAAAGACAAGTGATTGCGCTACCTTTGCACGGTCAAAATACCGCGGCCGTTAAACTTATAGTCACAGGGCAGGCGGGACCTCTTATATTTAGGGGTTCAAGAGGCGATGTTTTTGGTAAACAGGCGAGGCTTGTGTTTGCCGAGTTCCTTCTTTTTCTTTTAGTCTTTCCTGGTTTGCACACCAGTGTGGGGTTAACGGTGAGGAACTAGGGGGTTTTCCAGTTGTTTGTTTTTTGCCTAGGGCCCTCTTTGTTTTGGGGCCGTTAATGGTCGGTGAAGGGTTCGTTCCGAGTTACACTTGTGCGGGGAGAGGTGGGTCCTCTTATTACTCATGTTAGCATAAACGCTTCCATAGTTTTATGGAACGGCCTGGTAGGTTTAAGGGGGGTGAAATTGTATTGTCCTTATTAGAAGGCTAATTAGGTGATGTTCGAGCTTTAACGCTTTCTGGGTAGGTGGCTGCTTTTAGGCCCACTAGGACATTTAACCTTTTTGTTCGTTGTGATTTTTACCCTCCTTGGAAAGTTGTATCTTGTTTCAAAGGGGCTGTACCCCCTTTGACTAACTCCTTTAACTTCTTTGCTCGGTGTGAAGGCCTTAGGCCAATGGGAATGGAGAATTTAAAGGGCTGAACTTTTATTCAGTTTTCAGGCAACCAGCTATAACTAGGCTCGGTAGGTCTGTCACCTCTACTCGAAGTTCTTCCCACTCTTTTGCCACAGAGACGGGGGGGGGTCCTATAAATTAGACTGCCTTGGAGTAGCTCGCTTAGTTTCGGGGTATCAAACTATAATGCTTTTTGCTTGAGGTTTTCTGGCTAAATCATGATGCAAAAGGTACGAGGAGTAATCTCTGCTTTTTAGTGCTTTACTGGGTTGTTTCATTTCTCTTTCAGCGTTCCCTTGCGGTACTTTCTCTGTTGCTCCTAGGTCCTTTTTCGTCGCCCGTACTTAGGTGGAAAAATGGTTTGTTGTTGAAAGAGTGGTATATTTGGGGGTATAGATAGGGTTAATTTGGGGTTGATGGAGGGGCTAGCTGTTGGGCGTCAGGGTGGTCCGATTTGCACGGGCGACTTCTCAGTGTAAGGGAGACGCTTTTCTGGCTTAGCTACACTCTGATTTTTCCAAGTACACCTTCCGGTACACTTACCATGTTACGACTTGCCTCCCCTTTACCGGTAAAATGTATTATTTATAGGATGATGTTGGCTTGGGGAGAGTGACGGGCGGTGTGTGCGCGCTTCAGGGCCAATTTCAGCGGAACGCTCTATTTTCTGCTTACTGCTAAATCCTCCTTCTAATGTCTATTTCATTACATTGTTCGTATTCCCTGTGGCAGGGAATGTAGCCCATTTCTTCCCCCCTCATATGCTACACCTCGACCTGGCGTTTTAAGTTGTACTAGTTTTGCTTACTGTGGTTCCTTCATAGGGTAAGCTGACGACGGCGGTATATAGACGGGAAGAACAAGAGGGGGTGAGGTTTAACGGGGGTTATCGGTTCTAGAACAGGCTCCTCTAGGTGGATCTAAAGCACCGCCAAGTCCTTTGGGTTTTAAGCTAGTGCTCGTAGTACCCGGGCGGATAGTGGGTGTAGGGGGCTATCAAGGTTTAGGGCTGGGCATAGTGGGGTATCTAATCCCAGTTTGTTTCACAGCTTTCGTGGGGTCGGGGGTATAAAGCCACTTTCGTAGTGGGGCTTCTTGCTCTCGGGTACGTATAACAGTTCTGAGGGCGTTCGGCTTTAGTTTAAAAATTTCCTAACCACCCTTTACGCCGATGTCTATCAACTTGAGCCTCTCGTATAACCGCGGTGGCTGGCACGAGTTTTACCGGCCCTCTTGGCTTTAACTAAGTCAAGTTTTCACTTATGGCTTAATGTCTATCACTGCTGAATTCCCTTGAGGGTGTGGCTAAGCAAGGTGTCATGGGCTGCGGAAAGTGTGCCTGATACCAGCTCCTTGTTTTCGGGCAGAAAACTGTGGGCATTCTCACAGGGGGGCGGAGACTTGCATGTGTAAGTTTAGCCAAAGTTGACAGTAAAGTCAGGACCAAGCCTTTGTGCTCACGGGACCTTTCTAGGGACCGTCTTAACATCTTCAGTGTTATGCTTTAGTTAAGCTACGCTAGC